TTGGGGTTTCGACTCTTACATAAAGTTCTTGCTGTGATAATTCAAAAGTCGGAGAAGGTTTCTTACTAATGAATCGATAATCAAAATCATTCCATTCGGGATCCCTTACTCTATCAAAGCGTCGGATTTCTAAATTCTCATAGGGCCCCCCTGGAATTCCTTCTAGAGCCTGTTGAATAATTTTTATAGATTCTGTCATTTCGCTGATTCGTACTAAATAACGAGCTAACGAATCCCCTTCTTTTTGCCATTGTACTTCCCAATCAAATTCGTCGTAACACTCATAATGATCAACTTTACGAAGATCCCATTGTATTCCGGAAGCTCGTAGCATTGGTCCTGATAAACCCCAATTTATTGCTTCTTCTCCGCCAATAATGCCTACTCCTTCAACTCGTTCTAAAAAAATAGGATTCTGTGTAATAAGCTTTTGATATTCAGCAACCCCTGTTAAAAAATAATCGCAAAAATCTAAACATTTATCTATCCATCCATGAGGTAGATCAGCAGCTACTCCTCCGAGACGAAAATAATTATGCATCATTCGCATACCGGTGGCAGCTTCGAATAGGTCATATATCAATTCTCGTTCTCGAAAAATATAGAAGAAGGGGGTCTGTGCCCCAATATCTGCCATAAAAGGGCCAAGCCATAACAAATGCGAAGCTATACGACTCAACTCCAACATAATGACTCTGATGTAGCTCGCCCTTTTAGGTACTTGAATATTGCCTAACTGTTCTGGTGCATTTACAGTTATTGCTTCTGTGAACATAGTAGCTAAATAATCCCAACGTGTTACATAAGGCAAATATTGTATAATTGTTCGGTTTTCTGCAATTTTTTCCATTCCTCTGTGTAAATAACCCAATATTGGTTCGCAGTCAATAACATCTTCACCATCTAGAGTAACGATGAGTCGAAGAACACCATGCATTGATGGGTGGTGAGGACCCATATTGACTATCATGAGGTCTTTTCTTGTAGCTGGTGCAGTCATAGGTTTTTCCCCATTCATTCTTCCATGAATTTCTGAAAGTGAAAAAAAAAAGAAGTTCATCAAAATTTAAACGATCAAAAAGATTCTTCAAATTAACGAGTTTTTATCTCTCGAATATCCAACTGAACAATTATTTCTTTATAACGTACTCTATTTTTTTTTGACAAATAAGCCAATAGCCGTTGACGTTTTCCCAGAATTTTCCGTAGACCTCTCTGAGATAAATAGTCTTTTTTGTGCAATTCCAAATGTGAAGTAAGTCTCCGTATCTTATTGGTAAAACTGACTACTTGAAATTCAACAGACCCCCTGTTTTCTTTCTTTTCTTCTTGTGAAGTAACGGAAATGAATGAATTTTTGACCATAAAAGAATTTCCTCCTCCTTTTTTTACTTTACAGATATGTAATTTTATCGATCAGAAATAATAATGCCAGTAATTTGAATGTGATATACATAATGATCTTAATTTCTTTATCGACTCCTAATTTTATCAATTAAAATGAATTAATCAAATTGGATTCGAATAGGGATACAAAAGGATGGTACGTTTTTGCACTCACAAAAGCGAATAATTTATATTTAAACCGAAAATGAAGAAGATTTTGTTGATTCAATTCACTTTTTATCTAATTGATACTTTATTGGCGTATATTAGAATGGGATGTAAGACAAGGTATGTGTACATCTGTTTACTTTCATATACCCTATACGGTATAGGATATATAGGAAAAATACGGTATTAACATTAACCAATTTTCAATCGTGGATACATACGTAGTCTTAACATATTGATACGACTGCCATTATTCGTATCAAACCAATAGCGATTCATACAAGCTAAATCTTCTAATCGATAATTCGGCCAAAGAAAGAACTTTAATTGAATTAATTCATTTTTATCACTATCAAGATGTTTACTTTCATCCAAAAATGGACTCCAGTTTTTTACGTTGTTCTCGTTACAAAATACCGGATTTCTATTCACACCATTTCTATTCGTTGAACTGAAACAAATTAAAATTCTCAATTCTCTACGACGTCTAGATGATAAAATATTTTCAGGAACAAGTAAATTCGAATGATTTTTATCTCTATTTCCAGTCATTCTTTGATGTTTTGAAATAGATTCATCAAAATTCTTCTTATCAACATATCCTCGTTCTCGATATCTTTGATTAATTTGGCATTTACTCTTATGAACCAATGAAATACCTATGGTTTGATACATAATAAATTGTCCATCATTTTTTACAGACAGACGAACCGATTCGATAATCAATATCCCTTTTTTCATCAATTCTGTAAGAGGTAAATTCTTCTGAATCAGCATTATATTCAGACTCATTTCTCTTCTTTGAATAGAGGATATAGTAATTTTTCTTGGGTTTCTCAGTCTAAGCAGGAGACAATATACCTTAATATTATTGATCATTCTTTGATTCAAAGCATCGTCCCATCTCAATTGAAAAAGCAAATATCGTTTCAGGAAGAAATTTAGTTCTGCTTCCGTGTTGCTCTTGTATTGTTTTTTCGTTTTACGTTTTTTCATGTCTGATCGCGCATAATCTTCTTCAATATCTTTTTGTTGGTTTGAGAGAAGGGATCCAAGATTTCTTTGGTTTTGTGCATCTGAACCACGATCTCGTCGATCTGCGGGTTCTTTTTCTTCTTGATTTCGATTCTTTAATTCAAAAGATTTTTTTTCTTCATTCGATGGTATAAAAAAATTCCCTTTTGGCTTTCCATTGACGTTTTTATTTTCACTAACATTTTCATTTATATTCAAATTTAAAAGAAGTAATTTGCTTGGTATAATCCACGGTTTCATTTTATATGCATTATAAAGTAGCACAAATTCGGGGAAGAACCAAAGTTCCAGATTGGATATAGGACAATTTAGTATTTCTTCATTCATTCCCATCCAATCAAAAAAGATTTTTTGATGATTGGGTGGATTGATTTCTAGATCTTGATGAATTGTAAGATAAAAAAGACCTTTCTTATCAATTTTATCAATTATTGGGAAATTATTAGTTCCAATCTTAGTTTTTTTATTACTGTTGGAATCGATCTTGATCCAGGCCTCAATATTGACTTTTTTTCTAAGACAAAACTTGAGAATTTTCCAATCAAAATATTTTCTATCTGGATTTTTTTCCATATACATAATATCACCTCTTCCTAGATAATTATTGATAGGAATACCCCCCCATTTATCAAATAATTTGCCTTTAGGTGTGTTGTAATTATAAGAAATCTTTTGATTCGTATTTACTTGTAATGGTGATCCATAAACAGAAATATATGAGTTCCTCTTAGTTTCATAATTAATAGATTGATATGATAAAAGATCATATTTAAAGTATTTTTTAAAATTATCTTTTTGATTCGATAATGAATATACTTCAGAATCTTTTTGTTTTTTGTAATAAAGTAATTGGTTTTTTTCATATGAATTCCATTTCTTTAAATCTTTCTTTTGAGCTGTACGACATTGATTGACTCTATTTCGCCATTTTTGTGGGATTAATCTAGACCATCTAATCTGAGATAAATCGTATTGATAATGACCCCTTAACCAGTTTTTCCATTGATTCGCTCCATAACTCCGAAATTTCTTATATCTTAATTCAGAATGAATTATTCCTTGTGTTCCAAAAGAATCCTTTATCCCAGTCTTAAGAAAAAAAGATGTTCCGTGATATTGAAGAACAGATCTTAATTTATCCAAGTGGGTTTGGGATAAATTGTAAAATACATATGCTTGTGACAAGGAGGATAAGTCACAAAAAATAGGTGAATTCCTTTTACTATTACTAATATTATAAAGTGACTTTTTTATAGTCGAAATAAAGTGAATTGTATTTTGATTTGTTTTATTAATTCTTTCTTGATTTGTTTCATTAGTGTAAATGTATTTATCAATCATTTTTTTTGTTGATTCAAGAAAAAGTTGTATATTGATTTGGGGAATATTAATGATACACCGAAAGACATCTATGTAGATTCTTTCAATGAAAATTTTTATAAAATAATGTAATTTACTGATTAATCGAGCATTTCTTCTTTTTAATATTTGCCAAATATTTTTTAGTGATTCTAGTCTTTTGGCATTATAAGTTGTTTTGTTAGAATTAATATTTATTCCTGGAGTTACTTTTTTTTTGTCGTTTGTCATTTTTTCTATTTGATTTCTAATTGTGCGTGTTCTATCAGTCAGATCCTTCAGTTTTTTTTCTGTCAGGGAATAATTTGTCCAATCTGTAGATCGAATTTGATTAAACGATTCATGAATTATCTGATTGTTGATTATAGAATCTTTTTCTTTTTTAGTTTCACTTAATTCATATACTTCTCTCAATCTAAATAACAGAATTTGATTTACTTTTGAAAGTACTTTTCTTATTCTTTTTATAAATAGAACACTTTTGATGACCCAATTTTTTGTTTCTTTTGAGACTGTTAGAAAAAAGTTTGTTCTTACCTTTAAAACTCTTAAAACTAGAAAATATTTCTTTTTCAATTTTGTAATTTTTTTTTTGAGTTCTTTAAAAATGGGCTCAAAAAAAGAAGGTCTTTTTCGGGGAGAACCAAAAGGAAGTTCAGCTTCCATTCCCCAAACCGTTAAAAAACAAAAATCATCTTTTTTTTTTATTTTTTTCATTAGATCTCTATGAGAGGTTTGCAGCTTAGATCTGTGCCAAGGTTTCAGACAGAAAGGAAATAGGATTTTTATCTGAATACCGTCTGTTAACCAATTTTTCGGAAATTCGGTTTCTGATAATTGAACACCATTATAGGTACATTTAACATGCATTTCTCTATTCCATTCCTGTAAATCCTTAGACCATTCAGGAAGTTGCAATAATAACATACGACCCATATTTTTAGCTACTATCAATAAGGGTAAAATAATATATTTTCTAAGAATCGATTGAGTTATTAACATAGAGCCTCTTATTACTTGTGCAAATGGAATGGTATCCCAGGCTTCTGCTA